TACCACGTTAGGTTTGGAGAGAGATGGGACCTGTTATAGTTTAGGGGGAGCAGATGCAAGCTTTTTCTTTCCATAGCCGGCCAAATGACTACCGGATCATCGGTCTACTCTACCTCAATTCACCATTTCGAACTTTATACAGAAGGTTTTTCCGTACCAGCTCCTTCTACCTATACCGCAGTTGAAGCACCTAAAGGTGAATTTGGTGTCTTTCTTGTCAGTAATGGGAGTAATCGTCCCTACCGTTGTAAAATAAGAGCACCTGGCTTTGCCCATTCACAAGGACTCGATTCTATGTCCAAACATCACATGCCAGCAGATGTAGTCACCATCATAGGTACTCAAGATATTGTGTTTGGAGAGGTAGATAGATAGGACGTAGTCTTGCTCGATCAGGACCCTTGCTTTATTGCGAGCCAAAACAGCTGCGCTATTCAGTTCTACATCTTTTTTAAAAGAAATGTGAAAATGTAGTTACAGATGTGAAAAAAGTCAATATCTCTCTGTCTTTCTTAATTCATTTACAAAGTTCTTTAAAAGAAGAAAACCGATCGACCATTCTCCGCGGAAGATAGGTAAACATTTGACGAGCGAAAAAAAACACGTGAGAAAGACCGAAAAACCCATTCTCCCTAAATGGTTTACCTATACTGAATGGAAGGTTTATGACATGGGAAGATTTTCCAGAATATGAGCAAGGGTAAAGGATTCATCACTTGCTGGGCTTTCAGGGAGTAATAGGAGGGGTTGGGAATTGATCGTTGAAATCATCCCACCAGAGCATATGAACTTGAGGTGGGGGCTCAATCTCGTCAGTCTCCTGGATTCCAGTCATGTCTCTACCATCGGTTTCTCCCTTTTCTCCGGCTGGCGTAATAAGGAGGGAGTCAGAGACTACCAACTCGACAATGTTGGCTCGATCATGTTTATATTGGCAGGAGGAAGCATGCTTCTTAAGCTTATTTTCCAAGGCGCGGCTGAGAGTTATGCCGAACGGAGTGAAAGTCCTGAGTGTCTTTGGTTTTCCGTCAGACAAGATATTCACTTCACTGTTCTTGCTTGTTCCCCCCAGGGCTATCTTCTTTCCTTTTGGATCTGCCTCTTTGACCTGTGATCCATGAGTCCCATTGTAGATAGCATCTTCAATACGAGTGGCTGCTTCAATCAAAGAGCGTGGTCATCGCTTGGAAATCGAAATAGTCATGGTATTGCCTACTCATGTTATTCATCATTATCCGAACTTGTTCCTTTTCTGGGGAGAGATCAATCACTTGGGCTGCTTTGGCCTTCCAACGGGCCAGGAAATTGGTCACAATCATAAAAGACCTGAACCGGAGGTGCTTGAGGTGCAGTAGAAGGAACAGACTTTGATTGATGAGAGATTTTGGATAAGAGTTCATAAAAGGCGCTAGCCTGTTTCATGGTCAGGAAGGGAAAGGAAAGAGCTGGGTTTCTAACAAAAAAGGAAACGTTTCCGTAGGAAAAATCTATCACATGGAAACAGCAACCATCGAGTAAATAGAAGTTTTTTTCAATCCTTGGTTGCAATGGTTCAATCGAGAGAAGAGCAAGTCAATTTCATAAATTGGAACAACCACATCAGCTTCATTCTTTTCGCATAGGGGTAGTTTTGTCAACTCGCCTGAAGACCACTGGAATCGTAACCAATACCCCTGGCCACACAATTCAAACCTACCAAACTATAGTACTTACATCCCTAACCATTATCCACCTTCTCTCATTCTCTCTCTGCGAATGAGCTAATGCTTTTTTTTTCGATCCCTGCCACACCCGGCATCGTGTTACCATTTGATGACTTCTTAGGGGGACAGTTTAAGTAAGAGTAGGGATAGTTGAAAGAGTAGTTAGATGAGTCCTGACTCCTGCGTATTTGTACGAGATACCTTATAGCTTCAAAGTGACAAAGTCCGGTGTGAGGTTAATTGAACATATTTAAATATGGGTCCCCACACAAATAAAGTAAGAAACCAGATTTTCCTTAAGGAATTGGCTCTGAGGCCCGGCAACTCGAACTTTCCTAAGCAGGAAGGAAAGATAAAATCAAGATCTTTCTTTATTATTGCATTCCTCTAGAACTCGATGAGAAAAGAATAGGCACGGCGTCCTCTGTAACATGGGCACTTTGACCTATTCCTATTCCAATTCTTCCCCGTGGAATTCCGATGTTCACTCAACCAAGAAAACGTATGCGCGTGACTAACGCGCAACGGCTTTCGCGGTAGCTCGCCGTTGCTTGTTCTTGGCGAAAGAACTCCTTTCGTTAGCTACCGAACCGGAAGGGTGGAGACAAAGATTACGAGAATTGGAATTGCGCAACCGAAAGTAATGGCACAACGAGCTGCCAAAGAGCTTACTTGAGCTTTGACCGTGAAAACTAGCCTATACTTGCGTTACCGGTCTTTCTTTCGAAACCTACTGTACTAGGCTATGCATACATATACACCTAATCACACCTACTCAAAAGAAAGAACACTAGCTAGCCCTTCTGTTCAAATTACTCTTCCTAAACCTAAACACCTGTTCATACCGATACATACAAGGCTATCCGTTCGTGTCTATCTCTTCCAACCATAAACCTATCCGGATACCTGCCTACAAAACCTGGACTTGATGAGGTTTGACTGATCTATTCGCAACTATTCCATTGGTTCTTTCTTTTCTTAACCTTGGATTGGTTGAGAGCTTAGTGGGAGGGCGCGTCGCTGGGAAAAGAAGATATAGTCAGTTGTAACTTATTCTGGTAACATTTCTGGGAAATCTAGAGAGAGCTATTCTAGATAGAGGGCTCCGGGGCACGAGTTGTAAAGAACTAGTTCTGGTAGTTCAGCTCACCCGAGGCAACTAAACTAAATAGGTCTAGCTGGGGTCTCTATCTTCAGGTTCAGGACGCATAGACGGAGCGAGTCTGCTTCGGTAGCGTGGGATGGCATAAGGAGATTGAGTCTCACTCTTTTTTTAAATAGAATTACGGAATCAATACGTTAGAACGTTTTCCGATAGAGCGGAAAGCAAAGTAACCTATTTTAGGATCAGATCAAATCTGGAACAAGAAGCAAGCTTCCTTGGAGAAAGGTTTTTCTATGATAGGTATCTATCAATTGTAAAAGAATTCAGATTAGATGATTGATGTCTGTTTAAATTCTTTCTTTGATTTGCAAAAGTAGTAAGTCTACTCTTCTTCCCCCTCTCCTCAGATGTCTACAACAGGAATTTACAGACCGCACTCAGAGACCATTTGGAAAGAATAGCAGCACTCCCCAAACTCTATAGGTTGCGTTAGCTATACGAGCGAATTGGCTGTTTCGAGCGCGTAGCAATGCGAGATAGAAGATTGAGCTTGCATGCAATAGCTATAGGTTAGTGAAAGTAGGCACGAGTGGAGGGCACTAGTAGCCTTATCACGTCAGGTAGCTTGCTATCCGAACAACTACGATATACGCCGCTTCGCTACAACTACGCCTATCGGCTTACGGCCAAGACCACTTTCAGATAGAGAGTCATGGGCTTCTATCAAGTACTGGAGGCAAGCTCGTCAACTAGTACATAGCCATAGCATAGCTATGATGAGTCCAAGGTTTACGCATCCAATTTGCGCCTGCATATCTTCTCAATCAGCTTCCGAACAAGACGACCCAGCGCAACACTACGCCCTATTGCAAGCGTTGTCAACAATAAATATATTAGGAAAGTGAGGCAAGCAAGCTCACGTAACTACATTCACATATCTTACGCAACCTTACGTAAGTTAACAAAGCGAAAGCAACTCTACTTATCTATCTACTTCACACATTAGTTGCATCATTAAGAAAAAAGGAGCATCAGAGTTCTTTCCGAGTTGCGTGCTACTTCTTCCGATGAAAAGTAACGAATTGATCGATTTGCGGTAACAGCAAGGATCGGTATATGGTAGTCCTCTGGTAGGAAGAGGTTGCTTGCAAGGCTAGACTAAGCACACAAGCAGGAGCCTTTCTTTCTCATTGGCAACGAAGACCGGCTATCAAGGGGCTGCCTCCCTCGTCAAGGACGACTTCCTGAAAGCAAGAAAAGGAACAAGTCAAAGCAGAAAGAAAGCCCACGGAAAGGAGCGGGTACGGGAGCTTGACCAGGAGCAAGATAACGATAAGTGGATTTGCCTGGGGTGGGCTCACCTACGACCACTCTTCGATTATTGAAGAATTTCTCCGTTCCTTTAGTCGGGTGGGCTCACTTTTTTGCCTTTTCCTCCCACGATTTAAGGATTGGTTCGATTCTTTTCCCGAAAGAGGACTGGTTTTATCCTGATTTATGGATTTCGGCAGACTTCAGGTTTGTTCCTCTTCCCGGGCATTTTGTCATTCAAAGATATGGTAACCGAACACTGTTGTTAGAAAAACCTTGCGTCATCCTTCGGTAGAGCAAAGCAAGGACACAGGGCACAAAGCATTTCCCGACCACGGATAGGTACCATGTGTTACCATTCATTTGTCACTTATTTGATTCTATCTCAGAGGAAGAGTGTTCGTTCGGGCTAACGAAAGATCTCAGAGGGACTCTTACTTCTACAAGAGCTTTTACACAAGTTATCGACATATAGGAATTCGACTACCTCATCACTGTGTGAAGGAAAAGGTTCAGGAAGCTTGTGATGCTCGGGATGAACTGACTCCATATGCGCGAAAGAACTGAGATCTTCAACGAAAGCCCCCCAATTTCATCGACCCTTACTTAATGACTGGTGATGGATATAGTCTCGATGGCTTTGCCCTAGTATGGCATAAAAGTCAAATAGGATATCCTTCAAAAGGGAATTTCATGTGTGAGCACCTTGCCTCTTTTAGGGAAGGTTATTTACCAAGTGAGTCTGCGCTGCATGCTACGAAACAGAAGAATCATTTGAAATCCCATTTGCACCCGGATTCAGCTTCTTTCGAACTAGCAAATGCACTTTCAGAGCCAACAACGGATCGGCTTGGCCCATTCCCCATCTGAGGAAGAATGAGTGCCTAGATCTGCATCTACTAAGTATGCCCTGAAATTCATATTCTGATCCGGTCTTTCCCAAAGCTAGGGAAATTACAAAGCTGTAGAGGTAGGTAACCTGGTCAATCCCGCTAAATAGGGCAATTTTTGACAAAGCAAGGAAATAAGCTACACTTATTAGGTAAAATACCAAGTAGTAGGGATTTCGCCCTGACTTAGAAATAGGTAAAAGAAATGAGATTTCAATGAAACAAATTCTTCTTATTTCATTGCTTTAGGAGCCGTACCTTTGCTTTCATCAACCGCTTCTGATTCCCATCCGTGCACAGGTTCTACAACTATACAAGTAGAGAATTGATTGAACAACTAGAGAATTGATTGAAATCGTACGTCTATCGCTATCCAGTGCCTTTTCATTGAGCTGAAGAATGGATTGAACAACAAGATAATTCCAATACTTGACTTCTTCTTTGCTTGTTCGGGTAGGTTTGTTTCAAGCTATAGGATAAAAAGGATCAAAGCTAGTTCTTGCCTTGCTTGCTTGCATTCCTGTACTTCCTCAAGGTTAACATCTTATTATGTTGGTAAAACGAACGCTTTGGTCGCTATAAGGCTTCCTACCCAACTGATACTTAACTGATCGATTGGTTAGCTACTAGTACTAAAGTCTTCAACGCAAAGGGAGTGAAAGAGAAGTTTCACAATCCAATTCAAGCTTGAGTTTCATAAGTAGAAGAAGAGAGTGAGACACACACTATTGACAATAATTTGCATATGAACGTATTGAGTTTGTTAGCCTGGACCTCCTTCGTACCCAGGTTGGTAAAAAAAAGAAACTATTGAAGAGGAAGGGCAGTCTTTCATTCTTTTGTGGCGGAGATAAGTTAGGTAGAGATTCTCTATTATTATTGTATCTTTTTCTCTTGCTTATCCTATTTGAAGAACGCTGTGTTGAGATAGATCTAGAAAGGGATTTTGGCACTTTGTCTTGGTCAAGTATTTTGATTTCATGCATTTAGATCATGAGACCTGGCACATACATCAAAGATTGGATTATTAAGTGGAGCATTAAGATGGAAAGGATCTCAATGCACATTGGTCGAAGAGACAGTCTGGATGATTAATTCCTCGTATAGGAAAACCTACCTAAGTATAGGATACTCTTTTCGAGCAAGTAGAACAGGACTAGAATGAGTGAAGAGGAAGGGTGCATACAAGAGCTTGTGCTTCTCACTCACAAGATATGCATCTCCTTTCTTTCCCAAGCTAGGCAGGCATGTCAAGAAAAAGGATGGCTTTCTTTCGGCATGAAAAGATATCCACTTAGATAGGAATTATCCAGGCATAGGTCTGCTGATAAGAAATAGGTAAATCTCTAGGCAGGCTTTTGATGGATCTCCTATTCTCGGTAAAGGAGAAGAAGGCGGAACTATTCACCCTAGTCTCCATCCTGAGAATCTTCTGACTCAGAAACCTATACACACTCACTAAGGGCCCCTCCTTACTTATCTACACTTATCTCCTTTTTTACGGTTTCTTGAGAAAACTATACTACTTTCAAACCAAATCATAGAAACAACACGGCTATATTCGTTTTTGTCCCGCGTTTCAATGGGACTCCCTGGCAGTACTTGGATTCGGAGGGAAAAAGCTCTTTTCATTGTTTCGCTACTCAAATAGAAGAGATCTCTGGGAAAGCTTTCCTCTCTTCGTAGAATCTTCTCACCGGTCGTAAACACAAACTTACTTAGGCTAGCGAGCCCCACTGAGGAAAAAAAGAACATTGCACTAAATAGTCACAAATAGTGGAAGCATAAACATCAAAGTGGGGGTACTTTTTTGAATCGTAATTTATTTTTTCAAAGTAGAGCAGGAGAGCCTAGCATTGGTAGTGGTACAGCAACCCTCAACAGTATTAGTAGGCGATGCCAGTACTGTGTAGATCTCAGGTGCTAAGGAGCAGAGTGTAGAGGGTTTGGTTAGTCAAGAGAAGAACGAGGAGAGGAGGTAATTCAAAGAGGAGGTTAAAGCAAGTGACACAGAAGAGGAGGATGCTGAGACATTGTTTCTCTTGAAAATGAAGGCTAGAAGAGCTCAGGGGCAAAAGAAGAAGAAGAATAGAGAGGTGATCTTGGCTGTACCAGTGGCACAGAAGTCAGGGGCAAGGAATACGATTAGAGAGCTGGTAGGAAAGTAGCGCAGCTTTAGTAGAATAGAATGTTGCACGCAGAGTATAACGTTTCGTAGTGGAAACAAAGGGATAAGCAAATAGTGCTTACTCCTAGGCAAGATAGTGTAGTCCTTCCTCGATAGGCAAGATCAGCCAGCCCCTCCCTGTGCTTGACTTACCTGGGGCATGGAATGATCATTCGCTCTAAGAGGAGGTAGGGTTTTTGGTTCTTTCAAAATGGCACTAGATTTGCAGAGTCGGTTTTGTAGAGGGGCATTATGACTTCCCTTCCTTCCATCTAAGCTGGGTACAGTTACGCCAGCATACAACATTATCCCTGCTCTATCTCTTTTGAAATACTGGCATTTATGCTTTTGAGAACCCCATGCTCACTTACCCCCCCCTTTCAATCTGTATAAGTTACTGCTCTGTTTACCCTTATTGGACTAGACTAGCTAGGGGAAATGGGAGTTTCATGTCCGAAAGAAGCCCTTCTAGCAGCTGATTCGGGAACAATTGCTCTAGCTTAAGAAGGTAATTGAGGCAGTAAAGTAGTTGTTCCAGGTAAAAACAAACATACATCTTATAGCCGCAGGCGTTTCCTTCCATCGCAATAGCCACCCACTCAGTCTATCAACGCAGTCATTAGTATGTGTTCATGACGGAAGAGGATCTTTCCCAAGGGAAGCTGAAACAAAGTATCACCTGTCTCTATCTTCTTTGCTTCTTTTTATTGCGTTTAACAAGTCATTCGTAAGTGCTTATATAACAATTCACTGCAGGTGTTGGTCAATCTATATAGTGTGAAGAGAAGATACCTTTCTCTTCCTACTGTCTACTTCCCTATTCGGCATCTATTCTCGAGCAAGGAGGAAGAATCGAACCAACCTTTGGAGAAGGGCAATGAACTCTTCTCTGGCAACTCAACGGCATCAACACGGCCAGCACTCTTGATCAACTTCCCATTCTTATCTCGGGCCATCATCATCCCCATTGAATCCACTTCTCCCATGCCTCAGAACTATTGAAATCGGTTTCAGTCCCATATCAGTTTATCCATTGGTAATTCTAAAGCTTCACCATTTCCTAAGCTAGTCTATCTGAGGTTTTCTTTGCAACTTAGTTACTTTACCAGCCTCGACTGACCCGGATTATCACAATCGCAACCCTAACCTAGCGAAGGCTAGGGCCTATCTAGTTTAGTCAGTACTTTATCTAGTTTAGTTAGTACTTTAGAGTTTAGGGTGTCTTCTCTTCCTTATGGGAATTCACTACTTATTTGATTGTTCTTGGAATTCTTATGGGCATATTTCCACAAGACTACGCTACCTTTCTTCTAGGATCTGCAGTTCAGGTTTAGGCTTTCATGGCTCTTTCTTTCGCTTGTTCCACGTTGCCATGGGTATCGAAACCCTGATACTCCCATCACTTGTCAATGAGACAACCAATCCTAGAACAATTAACCTACCTTTTCTCTGGCCTTGTGGCCTATTCAATCTTGTTATTTAAGTACATGAGAACTTCAGTTGTAGAGGGCTAAAAGCGAGTTACTCCCCTCTACCATCAAAGGGTTAAAGATTAGTTGACACTAAACCAGACATAGCTCAGAGTTCTTTCTGTCTTAGGAACACTGCAGAAACACTGCTTTGAAGTAGTAGATTAGGGGATAAGAAAAGAAAAAGGCGAGTGAGAGTCTCGTTTTCAAATGAATAAAGAATTCCGAGTGAAAAGTAATTTCTCATTTACTTTCGTTCCCTCTTTTGATTCCATCAATTGCTTGATTTAGAATTGACATTGCATCAAGCGAAAGGGAACTCAGCCTGCCTACCCTATACAGTTGGTCAATAAGCTACCTCCCCTCCTCGATGACTAGGGGAGGGGGGTTCGCCCTACATTCAAAAAAGCCTTTTCTAGCTTAGAAATGCCAATCCTATCTTTGCTTTAAGCTTCAACTGGGCTTAGAGCTTTCTTAAAAAACTCTGACATGGAATTTTCCTCTCAATGGTATTCTAATTCGACTCCTTCACCCTTGACCGAACCTCTTCTCTTGACCAGACTTCAATCCGGACTGTTGAGGCAGGAACTTATCTAACCCATTACGATTTCCTTGTCCTGGAAGAGAAAGAATGTCTCGCTATAGGACCTTGCTCTATCCCCAAGGATAGACATTTCTTCTTTTCCTCAGATTCTAGTTCTCCTAAGCTCCGTAGAAGAAGCCTATGGTTGACAAGCAATTCCATTATACTCCTTAGTTAGACTCCTCGTCCTATTCCAATCACTAAAGGAATACATAACCTAAGACAGATAGATGATAGTCGTCCCAAGCAACAAACTCCTAGCCGCCTATTGGTTGATACTCTTTGTGAATATGTCAAAAGTACACCTACTTTAACTCATTCTTTCTTTACTTCATAAACTAATATGACAGATTCTAGGTGAGTGCTGGTAGACTTGACCCCAATCAATGATCTCCACTGTACCTATGCCAATGCCTATATGTACTCATCTGTGGTCCTATGTTTACTTTCCCTATATTCCAGCCAGAAGGCAATAAGCTTCTTACATTCATTAACTCTTCCCTCAGAAAGAAAAGATATGAGAGTTGCTTATCAAGTAGTACCACCTGAGTAAGAAAGGAATAGATTTCCGCAAATAGAGAATCTAAGTTAGAGTATAGTTGAGGAAGCTGACCCACATTTGCTCATGTCTCATGTAGAGTTAGAAGAAAGTAGAGCCCTGGTGGATTTGCACTAGTAGATTGATTAGCAAGCAGCACGAGCAGAAAGAGGACCCCAGCCCCAGACTCAGTGAATCTCTGAGAGCAACACGCCTACCTCTTGGTTGTGCGCATCGCATCTAGTTAAGTGAGTTAATCGACGCTAGCTAGCGTTATTCCTTTCTTTGATTCTCCGCTACCCACCAAGGTAGAAGACTGCTTGATCCGCAAAAGAAGTATGCTTTATTTGCTTATAGAACAAAAGTATACGCTTGGGAAAGATAGACATCATATGGAATAGGGCATTCAGCAGTTTGAAGAGGTAGCCTTTTTCAGTAGCTGTCTTGTAAGCAAGCGCCATACGTTCAATCTATACTGGCGAGAGTCTTTCCTCTTATAATACAAAGCCTGAGCGCGTTGCATGACTTAATGCCAGCTCTTTATCATACATCTTCTGTAGAACCAAAAAATTTAAGGGATATGTGTTAGCACAGTATTTTTGTTCGTGCTCTGCACCACGTTTTTCCTGTATACCGGCAGCTAGCATCCCATCAGTAACCTACGGGCGATATTTCTTGAGGGGGGCTGGCCATGGTTTTTTAACCCACCCTTCCATTCAGATCCCAATCAGGGGGAGAGACGGGTTCAGCGAGCCCAATCTTACCGACGGTGAAACCTTAGCCCCCACATTTACTACATTTCTTTTTGGAGTGAAGCTAGCTACCATCCTAGTCAGAGGGAGTCAGAGGGAGAGGTCCTTTGCTTTGAACTGCCTTTACTCGGCTTCCGTTCAAAGATTCGTATCTGTTTTTCCGAACCAAATGATCAGATCGAACTCAGGTATTCGTTCCTGAACTATGCTCCCCAAGGGTTAAAGCAACTCGAATCTCTCTCCTTTCCTCAAAGGAATCGTTACGAGCAGAAAACTTGGAAGAAAAGTACTGTACCAAACACAGTAGCGGCGTATTTAGCTACCTTAGAACCGTTACTCCACCGAGGAGCCGTTTATCCGACGCAAGACTAGCGCAATCCTTTTTTTTCCAATGGCAAAATCCGAAACAATAGGTGTCTTCGGCCGATCAATTGGAGCCGAATCCCGTAGAGTAATCCGTTTTCGTAGCAAGGAAGGAGCCCTAAGCTAGGTAGCTGTTCTTGGGATTTCCGTTCTTGGGATTACCGGTGCCCAGGAAAGAATGGATAAAGCAATGCCGGTACTAAATTGATCAAACATGATGGTGATCTGCTACCCACCTACTCTAATAGAAGCACTACAGGGGTATCAACTATTGAAACAAATACTCAAACCAACTATTCAAATAGCAGGCTTTATCTTTTAAAACAAGCAGGATTCCAGGAATTGGGAAGAAAAGAAAGAATCAAGGAAAGATCTTTCTCTTGAACTATAAACTAGAGGCAGACTTTCTCTCCTTCAATAGGAGAAGATGCTGGTCTAGCTTTTACTTCGGCGCCTACTTCCTTACACTACCACAATAGGAATCTTTGTGTTCAAATAATGGAGACGGATTCAATACTCAATAGTTAGAGGGATGGAAAGCTAGCTATATTGGCTTAGACGGCCCGCCCCAGTACTGTCTTCCTTCTTCGTTTTTGAGGACCGAACATCGCTCGTAGTATTTACGAATGAATGTCGACCGGTTGAAAAAAAGAGTTCATTATTGGACCTCCGTGCTCAAATTCTACTTGCTTCTTGGGAACGAGTTACTGGCTTTTTACGGTTAGCGTATGAAGATGCTCGCAGGCTGATCAATAGAAAACAAATGGCTGGCTTACTGGATGGATTGACGGATCGGAGGGAATTGAATGACAAGGTAGGAATGAAGAACAATGCCCGGGTCGGTGAAGACCGGTCTCAGAATTCCAGAAAAGTTATTTTATTGTAGGCACAGCTTTCATAAGTCCGGGGAGCAGTAAACCACTGTGTTATTTGCTTTTTGCCACAATGCTTGTTTGAAGAGGGATGAACGAATTCTCGAGGTCTGGTTCATTGAGGTCAGCATCACATGAAACCTTTAGCACTTCCGTTCGTGGGCCTTTGGATGGAGTATGGCTGGAAGGTCAGCCTAGCTAGTTTTGTCAATCGGCCCTGACTCGTCTTCTCCTTGGTACCTACCGCTATTTCACTTCGGTACCTATTATTCCTGAAACAAGACAGACCTTCATGAAGACCATATATTTATTTTAATAAGATCGGACATTTCCACATTGGGGTTAAATTACATATGACTAAAATAATCCTGGACTACGAAAGCAGCCCTTGTGTGGTAGAACCCGGTCTTCCACCGGGCGGTCAGCCAAGTACTGAAGCCCCTATCTTGATATAGAATAGAAGTGAGTGAACACTAGCCAATAGAAGAAGCCCTATGATGAGCCTAGCCCTGCTATCAATCACTTCGGTAAAGGGATCGAAAGATTATGGTCTGAAATAGAGATTTGAGGGTCCTTCGTGTGAGTACGTGCTGAAGAGCAAGGACTGAAAGTGCGTTCATTTTTCTTTCTGCTAGTAGTTTCCTGCTAATAGTGATTAGTGAGTGCCCCATACATAGCCAATGCCCGCCCATGTTCACAGTTGCAATCGAAGATCGCCATTTTCATTAGCACAATGGCATTCATTGGATTTTTCCTATGTTGGTGTGATGACTTCCTGCCTCTGAAAGCTCCGGTTCCTCAAAACAAAGGAAAAGTCTCATCTCGTGCTTGGACTTGGGCACGAAAGGATAGCTGGGAAATTGAGCATAGACTGAACTTCTATTGATTATGAAAGTGAAATCAAACTTCGTAGAGAGAGATCATTTAGTGATTTGATCGTCTAAGATGAAATCACATAGTATACGGCCTATAATCTTGCTTCTTTTGCATTCAACAAGAAAGAGAATTGGTAGTCCACCATCATAGTACCAGAGTTTGATTGAATAGCTCTATTTGTAGTCTTCTTGTTTTTGAGAAAGTGCTCTAGACATCGGTTCATCCCGAGCACCACATAGTTTCCAGATGCAAGCAGGCGGGGAAGAGTTTTTGGTTCTGAGAGGACATTCTTTTGTTATTGAATTTAGGATTGGGAAATTGATGTATGTCAGTGAAGAATGCAAGTTGACCAATAGCAGCTATGAAGAACAGCACCTGTGCAGTATGTCATTTATAACGGATTGACCTTGAATAAGCCATTGAAATGCTATCAAAAGATAGCTCTGTTGATAAGTTATTTTAGTTCTAGATGTCTACAACTTACCACACTCGTTTTCCCTTAGTATCACCCGCAGAGCAGACTTCTTTTGTCTAAAGCTGAAACCTCTTTCTTCAGTGAGAAAAAAAAGGTTGTTCTTTGGAGGGACATCCCTGGCTAAACAAGTTCTTCGGGTTTTTGCTCTGATGAATGTGAGGGCGACACCCTGAGCCTTATATTTCATCACATTTGTTACTAAACACGGTAAGGTCATGTGTGCTTTATGACCAATAAATAAGAAGCATTCAATTGTGGTGGAAAAGAGTTCACTCTCAGAGAAAAGATCGCCGTCGTGGAAGTGAAGAATTCCAGAACGATAGATTCGACCTGGAGCGCTATCTGGTTATAAGTGTTATATGCTTTGAAAAGCCAAAGGAGGAGTTTTCATGAAGAAGAAGCTTATCATACCATGAACGAATCAACAACCATCTGTTAGTCACACACAGTGTTAGCTTTTAGTTTGAATCATAGATAAGCCTTCCTTAAGTGTAATTTGGCTTGGTTTAGAATGTTGCAATGGAATACCAATCTACCGGATTTGACAAATCAAGTAGAACCGCGTAGCTCACACAGCGGGTCTTAGAAATGAAAGAATTCATTGTAAAAAACAACAGTAAAATAGAAAGGCATTTTTTTGCTTTGTCCAATCCAAACCTCACAGCTTATTCTGCCGTAACCTTCTTTGCCGAAAGCCTTTATCTGTGGCTATCTTCTACCTTCTCTGCCATTTTCCCTCATCCCCTTGATCGACTGTCCCTAAAGCAAAGAGCCAATGCCAGCTAGTCTTCTCCTCCTTAAAGCTTATGGGCTAACCGAGTGTCGAACTCATACCTTCTACGCTCCGTTCCTGGGATTGGCTAATGCCTTTTTCCAAACAATAGGATATCCTGGTTTGTGCCACTTTCACGGCGGGATTTTAGTCCATTTTCTTCGCATTCTATTCCGAAAAAGGGCTAGGCTCAACCTAAGGATTTCAAACCTGACTTTAGGCTGACGACTGCTTCGAGAGCAGATAGAGCATCCTCTTCTGGGCATGAATCCGATTTTCATCAATCCGAATAGTAAATGGCCCAGCAGCTTCCTCCTTTGATGCTTCCTGCTGCACTCGTGAGACTCCCTCGTCAAGCCAATAGAACAAGCCCTATGATGAGCCTAGCCCTGCTATCACTTCGGGGAGGGGGAAGTACGGGTTGTTCTTTCCGGGAAGGAAGGGCCATGTTAGGCCGTGTGGTCGATCCCTTAGTTCCAGTCATCCAGGCAGGGTTTGCTCTTTTCTTCAAAGTTCGTTCGATAGCTGCCATTCATCCCTTGTCTCCTATGGGTTTGTCTCTTCAAAAGGTTAGAAATAGTGGTATACTCTGGTTAGCGAAGAGGACAACCGAAGCAAATTAAGAAGAAGTCAAGGTCTCGATTCCGTCTATATTAAGTAAAGATGATGTAAAGCTTTTGTTTTTTCATTTTTCAGATAAGTTCATAAGAATATCCTTGGCAAAAAAAAGAAAGAAAGCCGAGCACGACTCCTATCACTTTCTTATTAGTCATCACCACATCGACAGCTCGGTCATCAAGCTGTTTCAAGGATAAAGAAAAAGTTCCAGTGAACTAAGAGGCATGAAAAAAAAAAGGGCTTGATTAGTATTATCTAGTAATGCACTTGAGTTGAGTCTTAATGCAATCAAATAGCCAATCAGTTGCATAATGTGTCTCTGTGTGTGTTTGGACTGAACTATACTATAGTTATAATCTTCACCATGTGATGGAATGCAACTAGTCATCTCACATTTTGCATGCAGCTACTTCAAAACTCAGTTAGTTAATCCAATGCCAGTACCGCAACACATTTCTAGCCACCACTATTTACTTCAGGAGACGACTTACAACAAGTCCGACAATGAAAGCATAGTATCATAATAATATATCAAACTTATCACATCATTATGGTCAAGCCCCCGTGTGTGTGTTCCGCAGGGCTGCGACTGCTGCTTTGATCTGTTAATATTGCAATCTGACCAAGTCAGTTTCTTTCATTAAATCAGTACAATGTCATTGTTCTTTTTGAGGAAACACATTCCACAGTTCTGAATCGTACATACCTCCTCCAGCTGCATGATGGACTGGGATGCACTCGCGGCATCGAGAGGGAGGATATTGTATTGAACGGCGCGTAGATGTCTTTCTTCTCTTGCACATCCTTGTGCAAGCGAATAATCTGTGAAGCGGAATATCAGAGGAAGTCGTCGCGTTCGAGAGTCCTAGATTTCCATTGAGCTAATTAGAGTAGACAGTGAGCACGAACCTCTGGGTTGACTTCTTCAACCTTCTCATTCTTGTTGACGGCGCAGAGCACCTCGAAGAGGACTCCGGCGGTCTGGTGGGCCTTCCCAAGTTGGGCCCAGAAGGCGACATTGGCATGGGACAGGGTGTGTCATGGCTAGGATTAGATTTCTAACGAGATAGAGCTCTGTCTGGTTTGGAGCTTCAGAATTACCGGTCGGCTTGTTCCCCTTTGTCAAGTGCACGGACGTAGTTCTCGTAGTACAGCTGATAAAAACTCTACATTTCATCAGGCATAAATTACACAAAGATTGGCCATGACTTAAGGACTAAATAATCTAAACATGTTTTTGTGGATCCTGAATAAAAAGGAGATGCAGTGGATTTCCCTCGGTCAATAAACAACTGGAACTTAGCACATGTACATATAAAATAGAAAGGAGCAAAGGATGCAGCATATCATTCTATTGAAGTATTACACTACATCTGGAACAATATAATTAATAAATTATGCTTGCATGTTTGTTTCATGACATCTCCTGACAAGTACCAATTTGACCACCTTGGTCATCGGGTAATTATCATCTTATCACACAATTACTATTTTCTTGAATAGGAAATCAAATGAACTGAGGAATCATAAAACATCATCTAAACTGCAAATACAAACTACAAGTAGGCAGACACCATCACAATTCAACCGCATTTATTTTATATGAGCATTTTACAATAACAGATCACTCATACGTTGAGATATCAATTAAGCTACTGGTTCTCTTATATTAGCTTGTTTTCCAGCATAGTGTAACTTGAATTCTTTTACTTATAGCCAATCATAGCGATACACTTATCCACCTAGCAATTTATTAAGGCTTTATCAAGCAAGTAATGAAAGCTATATACATTGGTTTCACAGCAGGATGAAAATGGCAAACCATGCAAGGCAAATAAAGGTACGGGGCAAGTCCAGCAAGCAACTAGAAACGAACTGAAATGAATGAAACTAACGAAGGAAACACTACATACGCTAGAGCATGCAAAATACATGGAGCCATGGAGATTGCGTCTCACCTTCTCAAGTCGTTGGAGCAGAGCCGTCTCGCCGACTCCGCGACCGATAGAATTCTGATCCAGCCGGTGTGCCTTCTCGAATGTGTAGAACCGACTTTGAAACCCGCGTCCTCGCTGAGGAGTGCCTACGTACTTTCTTCATAGAAGAAAGATCAGGGTTGCTTTCGTAGTTCTTTTTTGATTCTCCTTTGCGTATTTTGACTCACCTACCCCTTCTCCATTTAACCTCAGTTAGTAGCTTGGCTTGATTCAATTTATCCAATTTATCCATTGGAAGATCCTCAAGTTGAAAATTGCTTAAATCTGCATTTTGTATGGAATGCATCCTATCATTTAAGAACCGTTTATAATAGTGACTATTTCGCCCATCTCTTCGCAAACTGTCCAGGATCATATCCAACATATTCGGCTGATACTCTTGACCGCTTTGGGGGTTTCGGATTGTATCCCCACCATCTTGCCAAAGTATTTGGCCATTAACTGGGCTATTTAAACCTTTTAGCTCCTCCAGGATGTTTCCCTTCTTCTTAAAAATTATATCCGTTAATTCCGTTGCTTCCTCTGGGTCCATGGACCCATATAAAGTAGTTAAGTTGAAGTATATCTTGCCTTTGGCACTTTGAATCAGAGGCTCAATATCTTGATGAATTGGAGCAGCAGGTGGGACAGGAGCTGCAGGCGGCGCAGGGGGCTCCGGCTCGACGACTACCTCGACCCCAGCAGGGTTAAGGGAGGGCCCGCTACCTGAAGCTGCAGGAAAGCCAGAGGAGTGAACTAAAGAGCCCCGACCTACCATATTAGAATTTAAAACATCACTCATGAAAGTAGGATTGGAAGCAACCCAATCCTCCACATACCCGGTCAGCGAGTAACAAGAAGGTGGCACAAGTGAGGGTAGGGGGGCGGTCCACTCTTGTGGGGCTGGCGTTGGCGCCCCCTGAACTACTTGAGCTGCCCCCCCTTGTGGCTGCGGTACACTCTCCGCACCTTCGCTATAAATTTGCAAGTAGTTTGCCACTACAGGGAGAAGTTCTGATCCTAACTCCGTCCAAGAAGACACTTTTCTGGAGTGGATTATTACTCCAGCGGGGGACTTCCCCGTACAAAAAGAGAAATGGGAACGAGGTGTTCTGTTCTTTGCTGTGATTCTTTTCCGTTCAAGAATCACTGTTTTCGTGATCGAATGACGAAATAGATATACGAACAGTATAGGATCATTCGCAGGGATGGGATAATTGATTCTTTTATAGGATTCGCATGGGATCGTAGAATCAACTAAGGATGCAATAGGTATTAGTGATCGATCAGCTTCCAGTATGACCGATGACTTTCTATCTGGATGAAGAATAACCACACAATCAGGTTGTTGGTTCAACCCAAAATTGATTTGATTCTTTCTTGAACGGAATTTCTTAGGATTAGCATAAGAATTGGTCAAAAAAGCCCCGATCTTCCATTGAGAATCATTGATACAGCTCCACATTTTTTCCATTATCGAATATATAAAGAAATGATTAGTCTTTAAAAAGAAGGAACGGCCTTTTTTACGAATGAGAGATCCTATAAAATGAATAGCGTTTCGTAAACAAATCAGTGTCTTGTCTGAATCGAGAATAGCAATTCCATTTCTGAAACCACGGATATAGACTTTCAAATGGGTAGCTGCTACCCGACGGCCGAGATGTGCATTCGTACAAAGTAATTTAGTACAGACAGTTGAAAGGATTGTCATTTCCGGTTTTCGTTTCCGGAGATACAGGTGGTAAGTTAGAAATGAAAATAGGTTAGCAGCTGATCTTCTAACCACTCAGAGTAAGTGTAAACATCAAAGAAAGGTGATGACCTAACCAGTAGTTCGAAAGCGCAAAAGTGGGAAGTTATTCCTTGGCCAAGCAAAAGGATACCTACACAACCAGATAATTGATACGATTGATATGCTTGTTCGTTACTTGACATTTGGAGCAGGAAGCGCGGGTTTCAGTAGTCAAGCCGGAGAAGGACTCGTTACCCAAGAAAGCCTGGGCATCACTCCTGTAAAGCAGATCCGGGAAATGTTGCATTTGGAATCGACCAGGGGATCACTCCTTTGACCAGTGTCTTTCTCCGAATAGTAGTCGTCTGCCATCCCTGTTCTAAAAATAAAATAACCCACATAAGCTGGATTGCCAGACCAACCGCGAAAGCCTATAAAGCGTGCCGTCACGTGAGATAAATATCCAAAGAAGCTCTAGGATACGAACAGATTCGATCCCCATTTACTGCTATAGCACGAACGGATAGGTCAGCTCCTGTTTCCCGATCGATAATGTGTAGAGTGATCTAGGTTCTGAAAAGGGAACTTACTTCCACAGCTCAACCCACCCAACTTACTTTACTTTCTTTTAGTGACAATTCGATTTATATGTATACGTCCGAGGGAAGAATCAACGGCTTTCTTCGCCCTCCTACATTCCATTGATACGGGATGGGATCTAGCTCTAGACAGAATTCTTGAAGTGCCATCGGTGAAGGCAAGGCCAATGAGACTACTATACGCGTTTTCCGAGGAGCAACATGATACTTTATTTTCCTCTGGCTACTAAGATGTTTCAGTTCGCTAGGTTGTCTCTTGCCTGCCCATGCTACAATTCCTTACTCAAAAGGACTAGAGTGCTAAGCTGCCTTCCCGGCACCACCACTATAATGAATGGCTCAAACAAATAGGAGATGAGAGAGCCCTTTTGATCCTTTCTATTCTATAATATAAAGAGAAGCTTGCCTTGATAAAACACAGCCTACGAAGCACTCCAATGGCTTGCTTGCCTACCTGGAAAAGCACTGCGAGCACTGCAAAGGCTTGCTTCTCAACGGCTAGAGGAGAAAGAAGCCGAGAGACTATCGAAAGCACATTCCCTTGCCATACACATACCTATACTTAAATGGAATTGATCATCCACATCAAGAGAAACAGACGAAGCAGCTCAAGCAGAGCTAGAAACGGAAGCCGAAGCAGCAGATTCTTCCTTTTTCCATACAGAGAAAGGTGCCTTAGTAAGTCCTTTCTTCCACGCTTCGCGCCATGGGGAGATCAGATCCATGCCCTCACTTGTCAATGAAATAAGCCGAGTCAAAGCTTCCTTTCCTTCCTCGGCTAAGAATAATGCTATCCGGAACAGCACGGACGAAGGGGTTGGGCGAGCTAGAGCGAAGGCAAATAAGGAAAAAGCAGATGAGGATGATACTATCCCTTTGACGGGTGCCCTTAACGGCTAACGGCTCCTACCAACAAAGGCTCCCTATACGGCAACCAGAAAATAACCTATTCTATTGATCGAAGGAATGGTGCACTTCGGGGATGCGGCTTCCTCTACGGAAACAACGTTCCGAATCCTAATCTACGCATAAATCAAATCTCTGTTCTGTTGGATTCAAGATTAGAACCTTATTAGTTAACTAAACCAATGGAATGGCTAGGTCTTGTGTGATTGATCGTTTCCTTTTCTCGTCTCGTAGATAGCAGTACTAGAGGCTGTTCGGTACTCCCTTCTCGTAGATAGCAGTACTAGAGGCTGTTCGGTACTCCCTACTCTAATATAGGAAAGCAAGGAGAGCGCACTCCTCTTCCGTGTTGCAGTGCATTACTTGTTCTGGTGTTAGTGCATCCAATACACCTGAAGGAAGCTCCCGAAACCATGCCTACAAAAAGGCACCACGCAGATCATGGAATGGTGTACAATAAAATAAATAAGTAATGGGAACTTGGGTATCCCACAATAAAAAGAACTACATGTTAATTATTCCTAACTCCTAACTGTTTGATATTCATAACACTTGTTATCTGCAACTCTGCATCTTTGGCTGTCATTTTCAATTCTTTCTCAATCTGGAGGTCAAAGAACGAAATCACATGGAAGACCAATGGTAAATTGGGGAGTTCAAAATACCTTTATCAACCCGGCAAGGCAGTGCAAGTCAACTTCATTTGGAACCACTCCACTGTTTAATTGGTCCCTGACATAGACTTCCTGGCTATTTTCTGCATTAATCCTAAAGATCCCTTCAATCTAAGACAAAAGTGGGCATATATAAGTGACAGGGTTGAATACTGACATTCTAATTCTCACTTTGTTAGCTTGGTTGGGTATACCTTAAGTCCTTCACGCTCATATAACTTCCTCTGCATCATTAGCAATATTGTGGGCACACTGTTTCCTCTTCGATCATATGAACATTGCAGAGAGGTAGGTGAAACCCCAAATAGCACAAGAATCTCATGTATTGGTCCAGTTAGCTCGGAAGCTTTGACCCGGTATCAATCCCGGTTCCAGGAAGACTCCATTCAGAAAATGAATCCTGGGTCCTACTCGGGCCGGTCTTATTCAATTAAACCGAGAAGGGCAGGGGGGAAGGTAGGCTTCCTCAAAAGTCATTTGATCTAGAAGAGACCAAGGAAAAGGCTTAGATAGATGAAGCGGAAGAAGGAACAAGGCTTGAAGGCGGATTAGCAAGGGAATGAATCTGATGAAGCTGTTCCTCCGCTAGAATAAGGGGGGCATGATCGCTGATTTGACCGGGCAGACCAGATGAGCGAGATTGATTGAAAGCGCTGTGCCTACTTGCTTACAAGATTTTGAGACTATAGTAAATCCTCTTCATAAGTTATTTCGTACAGGCTATTCAAGGTCTATTGGCTTTATTGCTTATGTGGTACTTCGACCGCGAAGCCTCGCTTATGCACCGAGAAAGATCGTAGATAGGAAAGATCTGTTATGCACCAACGACGGCCCCTTCTCTTTACCTTTATCGTCTCATACCTCAGTCCATTGCTGGCTTGAATGCTGTCTCTCTTCTTCTTTGCTCGCGAGAGTGAATAAGAGGACGACCCACCGGGGGGAGGATGGAATGAGTCGGCAAGGGGATCAACAATCTTCTTTCAGTAAAGGCCCCCACATTCTCCTTAATATTGGGATAAAAGGACTCTGAAGAAGGAAACTCTCTTCCCGTCTTGCGTAACTGACCACTGCAAATCAAGTCGAAAGTGCTTATATGCTTAACACGTTTTTGTCTCAATGACAGGCCGTAATTCGTAAGAGGAAAACGACTGTCTTTTTTCCATTGGAAATGGGACCAGGCACAGCCAAATAAGTAAGTTATCGAACCCATATATTTCACTTCAGCAGAGGATAACTGTTTTTCTAAGTACTTGCATCCAACCAGATAGCTTTAGCTGTTTCTTTTGACGTAGATTCACTTGATCTCTTCTTCAATTTCATTAATATTACCCTATACTTGGGATTCTCTTTTGTTCTTCTTCTGATTCCCTAAATCGATATATTCCGCAAGGTATCTATGTCTTTCTTTGAGTCAGGCGACAAAGGAAGGTACAACTAAACTGTAGCGGTAGGAATAGACCTTGAATCTGCGATGGTCGGTTTCCTAACTCTGCTCTTAGGAAGTCTTCATCAGGGAAATACATTTCGCACCCTTGCGCTCAAACTTTCTGGTTCTTGCAGCATTCTCCACGCTTGTCTCGCTAGGAGGGCAAGGTTAAATAATTCAAAATCCTTAAACCCCATCCCTCCCATTTCTTGGTTCTGCTGGTTTGCTCATTCATTTCGTAACAAATTCTTTATTTATAGTTGACGAATTGGTAAACAAACGGGTCTTTCATAGTCTCAAATCTTACCATTTCTTAATTTCTACTACTGGTTGGTTTGGACAAATAGTAATATTGAAGACAGCGCGAAGAGCCCTCTGAACGAGCCATGTCATAAGTAGACTACCCGAGAAGGCTCCGGTAATGAAGAAATCACGACTTTTGTCTACTTCCTTCTCCTCTTTCCTTTTCCTTTAGCTCGTGGGTTGGCAGAGGGGAGTACCGACCAATCACCTTTACCAGGAATGAAACCTGCTTGCTCCAGATTCCGAAGTACCAGTACTGAAATACTCTCAAGATCGAGGAACTGGTGTTGTTGGATCAGCGAAGTTAAGAATTGCGATTACTTTGCTTTCTTGTCGAATTTACTTCGTAGATGACTGGGCACAAACACATAGCATACACAACCAAAAAAACGAAAGTGACTTCATAGTCTACTTGGTAAGGGGGTCGACGATTCCATAGCTTCTCGAATGGTGAGATTCCGCTTTCGAGACATCATAAGAAAAGGCGGCTAGGGCTGGGGTGCCATGTCTTAGAGGTTCCAAGCAATCCCTACCTTCTCTTCCTATTCCTAAGGCTTTAACTATAAGTTAGTTGTAAGGGGATATCGATCAGGCAGGGGCGGGCTATATGAAAAGGTTAGGGGCAAGGAAGCAAGAGGGAAGGGAGTCTTTCCATTGAAAGCATGAGTTTAGAAAGTTGGAGTATGTTAAGCAAGTTCTTTTGTCAAAATGAATGAAATCCTAATTCCTTCCCAGCCGAGACACCAAAGGCGCATTTCAAAGGATGAATTTGAAACTTATACTGCCTCATTCTCTCGAACGCTTTCCTCAGATGAAGGAGATGTTGTTCCTCGGATTGAGCCATAATAACAATATCATCAATGTACACCTCCAATTCTCGGCCCACCATACCCTGGAATATGCTATTCTGAGTCCTCCGGTATGTGGCTCCTGCATTCTTGAGACCGCATTACTCTCCACTCATAGGCACCAACAGGACCAGGGCATCTAAATGCAGTCTTGTTAATATCTTCTTCGGCGATTGGCACCTGGTTATATCCTGAGTGGGCATCCAATCCAAGAGGCTCAATACAGAGTTACAAGCAGCCGAATCTACCAGTAGGTCAGCTATCGGCATTGGATACTCGTCCTTTGGAGTGGCAAGATTCAAGTTTCTGAAGTCAACACATAACCGCTGACTTCCCATTCTTTTTAATCACTGGTTTAATATTTTTATATCCCCGGATGTTCAACTTCAAGGCTAGGGCGGAGATGCTCCATTAGTAAAAGACCAATCTTCCCATACCAATCATCTTCCTCGCCCACTCATTCCCTATCTCTTTTCATTTCCTATAATACTTCTACGCAGAGAAACCCTGTCTTCCCCGAGAGTCTTCCTCTTAGGGGAAAATACCTTCCTCAGCATCTAACTATAATGGCTAGCTAATATGTTATGTCCCTTGCCATTAATTCAATTTCCTTACTACCCTATTCTTTATTTCATCTTCCACCCCAACAAAACAACTATGTAAAAACTTTCCCTTGCACTGGTGACCCACAAAGAAAGGCATACAAAGAACTCTTACCTCATAGCGTAGATCCTCGAAATCCTACACTCCCATGAGGAATGAATGCGACACCCTATAAAAAGAGTCCAGATAGAACGATTCTTTCTTACCTAAAGTCCCACTTGCTGACCTGCTTCCCTAAGGGAATAGAGTGACGTGCACTGGCACTAGATGAGCTTAAGATTTTAAATATACTTGCTTAAGACTTTCTTATACAATTGGCACTCCAAGGGAAGATCAAGGGATAAGCACTCACTATAATAGGGGTGAGATCTCGTAAGAGTTGGCACCCTCGCCGCTGGCTTACTAAATGTAAGAGAACTTGCGGTGAAAAGGGTACTCCCAATTGCTGTAACAGAACTCGCAGGTAGAAGAACGAACTTCCAATGCATCGAAGCTTTCTACTCCTGCTTGAATACTTGCTCTTGCTCAATGGCCGAAAGAGAACTTTATTTAGTAATGCACTTTAAAAAGCTTTCCAAAATTGGCTAACTGGATTGATTTTCCCTTGTTGGGACTGGAGAGACTTGTGCAATTGGAGGGGCACTTTCACCCACAGGCTCGTAAGGGGAAGGGACAAATACCTTTACTTGGTCTAACAGTCCAAGAGCTCTCACGGTAATTGGATAGCTGGAAAGCTGGCTTGAACCAAGCCAAAAGGCGGTGTGTCATCACCTTGAACCAATGAATTCTCAGATTACTGGCAGTAATTCGTTCATTTCAATGAAAGAGCAGGTAGCTTTAAGTTTCCCCACTCTAATAGTCTTTTTTAGATTCAAGCTTATTTCCTTGAGGATCGCAACCCGAATCTTAGGATAGTCTACTTTCTGATAGTATAGGAATAGCAGTCACAGAGGGAGGATCACAAATAAGTGTATTCTTACTAGATGAGACATCTTCTCTATTCTTACTAGAAGAGACATCTTCAGAAGATTTCTTCAAAAAATGCAAAAGAATTTATCGTTGGTCCTGTCTTCTTTCCAAAAAAAGTGAGGGGGCCCACCACACCACTTCCCTCGACCCCTTACCACGGGAGTCACTAAAGATGAGACTGACCATGATAAGGGTATGGGGCATTGATTGGCTTGGAGGATTAAGGGGAATAGATTCGGGTAGTGGAGCCAACATATTAGGTCGGCCACTGAGATTTTGCCCCTTTTTCTCCACCTGCGCAGGAGGGATTGCAGCGGGATTCAGATGCCGCTCTTGACTGAGCCCGGGTTTAGGGGCTACCTGGGTTTGTGCCCAACCTGGGGGCGCCAAGCGCAATTCGAGATCGGGATAGAGGGTTCTAGGGTAAAAGCAATCCATCCTTATAGCAAGTCCTAGAGTTAAGTAAAAAAGACTTCTCGGGAGTTTGGGAGTGTGACTATAACCAGTACTCATGTATAATATCCTCTTTCTAGTTAAAATGAGTATTACCTGCCTGCACAATCAATCTATGGCGATCTCGGTCTCACGCGCCAGTCCCTCTTGCTAAGCCTAAGTGTTAAGCATAGCATATCTTATATTAACCTATCTTAAAAGGACTTCCAGACATTGATTTTAGGAGTTTGTAGGGCCATTCTTTTTCTCCTCGCGAGCCAGTACCCTTATTAGGAAAGTAGGGACTTATTTGAAGTTCATAGATATAGTCTATCAGGCTGGTCTCCGGGGTCGTTTCCCTAGCAGAGCAGGTTGGTTTCCGGTTCCCTACAAGCGTTCTATATAAGCGGTCCCTGCCAGTTACATCAAGTTCCATTCCAGCAATCAATTAGGCTAGTATTGATAGTTCAAGCTAAAAATTCTTTCTTAAAAAAAATAATAGGTTAGCGGGACAAGGAAGAAAGTGCGATTGTATTAGTGTTCCGGGAAGAAAGGGAATCCTGCGCTTCTCTAAGAAAAGAAAAAGAGAGAGTTTACACAAGTAAAGTACTAAACGAGAAAAAAAAAGCATTTATCGAGAAAAGGTCCCATAGTCATATTTATATATATAGACTCCTCATATTTATATATATAATAGAAAGTTTCTTTTTGTTCGGTCAGTCTGTTTCCTCTCGATTCACCTAAAACTTCTTTTGCCACTGACGTGATACAATGAGCCATCTCATTCTACATTGAGTTAGCATCCTCACCTAACTTCCACTCCGTCTCATTAATTATTTTCTCTTTAAACATAACTTGCTTATCCCCTTTCCAATTCCACCACCTAATCCTAGGCTCCCTTGCTCCTTCTCTTCCATCTCTTAATACTAAGATAGAGTACTCCAAATCTATGTTGGGTTGCTACACTCTCTCCAGGTATCACCCTTACAATCCTTGAAATACTTCTGATCTGCTCGTCGCGTTAGGAAGAAGTCAATCTGACTAACATTAGAACCACTCCTAAAAGTTCTCAAGTGCGAGTCTCTATTCCGTGTTGGCAAGTATCAAATCATACGGCATAGCAAAAAGATAGTTTTCCGCGTTATCTCAAGAAAAAGGACGAAGAATTATAGAATTGTCGTGTATGTTACTTTTTGGGTGTGGCCATTTTGAATCCCATTTCCTATGGTAGAGACAGTCGTTTTCCTCTTACGAATTAAGTTAAAGACCGCTCCCCTTCGGTCAAGATCGATACAATACAGCCGATCCGCTTTCTTCCGTCAGTAGTCGATATATTTATATAATTAGATTAATAGCAGTCCTATATCAGGTATGACAAGGTTGGTGTTTTCCTAAATTCGAATTTAGTTCACAGCCCTTCTTCATTAAAGTGGGCCGCAGTGGAAACGGCGAACAATTGCTGTAATATATAGTATAGATACCGGAGAAACATGCTGCTCTCCTCTTCTATTCCATTTTCTGTTTCTACATATCTTTCGAGAAGGGGGAGGTCATTAGAGGCTCCTCTCGAGGACATACAAGAAGGATCCCTCTTTTCTTACTCGGATGGCTTGGCTGTTTCTAGGCATTCCACTAGTACCGTTTTAGGGAAGAAACTACTGCTGGCACGGGACAACCATACCTACTCAGAGTACTCTTTTCTTGCCTTGTAACAACAGTCTATTCCACCGGATGCACAAGCCTAAAAAGCCTATTCTATTTATTTGCTAAAATAGTCCAATTTGACGTAAACTGTTTTCGATGTTGAAAACATCTTCGAAGAAATGAAAAGGTATCCTACATCACCAGTATCCACATATCCTCCTATCAAATCCAATGCAACGGCTCCTACTCTGTATAGATTATAGACCTTTGCTTTTGATTATCGGTTAATCGAATTTCATGATTGCATAGCAACCGACCGAGGAACTACTAATCTTTAGACCAAAAAACCCTTGACTTATTTCTACTCTACCTACTAGCTTACCCAAAGACTTTTCTCACACATAAACCGTGACATGACCTATTCTCAAATGCCTACTTTCTCTTCTCTTAAGTCTACAACAAGTGGGAGAGGCAGGATTCGAACCTACGTAGAAAACCTTCAACAGATTTACAGTCTGTCGCTTTTGACCGCTCGGCCACTCTCCCCTTCCCTGGGATACGCCCTCCTCAAACAAAGGGTTCCTGAATAAGAAGGATGGCGGCCTTCGTTCTTAAGTTAAGAAGAGCAGATGGAACTATTAGATTTGCTAGCGTTCCGGGAGAATAAATAAGGTCATTTAGTAAGTTCATAACAATTTCTGTAAAGCAAGGGGCAAAGCTTCTACGACAGCTTCCCCCTCATTGCCATCGTCGGCCTTCCCCAGCTCCCCTCCTTCGTCGCTTCTGGCTAAGCATCTTTCGGCGGAGGAAAGGAGGCGACTAGTCGCTTCTGGCGAAGCTGCGAGTTCATGAGCAAGTGAATGAACGAGCTGCGAGTGAAGTGCAACAGTCGTAAGTAAGGCTCGCCATGTTCCTAAAAGGAGTGACCATCTTTTCTTCCCTTCTACTGACACTGAGCGAGCAGCAAGCATAGGCAATAGTTTCCGTAGGGGTGGGGCGCAAGCAAGCGTTTTCAGGCTCCGCTAGCTAGCGTACTCTTCTGCTATCAATGAAACCGAAAGAAAAAACCTGTGCCCTTTCGTATAGATCGAGACGCAGTACTTTTTCTTGACTTCTTCCATACTAGGAAGAATGGAAGGAAATCCTTCGATAACACTTCTTCTTCCTTATTTGAAGAAATGATATCCGACGCCCGCTCTTTCATTTCAAAAAAGTTCTTCTTCTTAAGAAGCAAATAGCATTTCCTATTGATTTGTCCCCTGGACTAGACCTATGTAGATTCGGAATTATCCGTCGCTACGCTGTTCCCAAGGACTAGCAAAATCAAAATAGCGAAATTCTTGGGTCATCTCAATGGGTTCAGAAACCACACGTTTCTCTGGATCATCATAGCGTACTTCCACATATCCACTCAGAGGAAAGTCTTTTCGTAATGGATGACCCTCGAAACCATAATCAGTTGATATACGGCGTAAATCCGGATGATTGATGGAAGAAACACCAGACATATCCCATACTTCTCGCTCCCACCGGCCGGCTGATGGAAATGGACTGACTACCGGAGATATTCGTGTTACTTCGTCCGCACTTGTTTGTACACGAATGCGTGAGTTATACCGAGTACTCAGTAAATTATGGACAACTTCAAATCTTCGTTTTCGAGAGGGATGATCCACTCCGCAAATATCGATCGAAACTTGAACCCTTGTATAGGTATGCCATTTTAGAAAGCACAACAATGGAAATGGGTAGTCAGTATTGGTATAAGATCTATTCCCATGTTCCGATCTTTTCATTTTATGTACCCATTTCTTGGGTAAAATCTCCCAACTATATTTGAAAATGGATTGGTTATCCATAAATGAAAATAAAGAAAGCTTTATTTTTTTTTGTTCCGCTTCTTGCTCTAAGCAGAAAGACTTGTCGGAAATCGCCGGTTGGGTTGGTCCGACCAAGAAAGGCATGGGAGTGGAGAGGCGGAAGTGAAAGACTGGCTACCAATAAAGATCCCTCACTGCACACTTTCTATAGTTCTGTATCCAGGATCGGCTGCATGCTCTAGTGTTGAATCGGGTATAGAACCCAGGATGCTTGGTTACAATTCCGAATCCGCTAAACCATGTTTGTTTTCTTTTTTTTTCTCGACTGGCTTTGCTTTATCCATGGGTAATGAGTTTCGATGTATTGGGCGTTTCCGTTTAGAAATAGAAGCTTTTTCGTGCTTGCTTGCGAGCATTGGAATGGCCTGAATGGAATGAATATTAAGATAAATAAAAGATTCCAAGAAAATTGAGAAAGTTATTCATTCTTATATTAATTTCCTATACTTGACCGAACAACTTCCAATTCCGTTATTTCAACTACACCAAATGATCTTTCGAATTGGTCAAGACTCTCCTGTTTATGGCCCCTTCTATTCTATTCTATTCTATTCTATTCTATTCTATTCTATTCTATTCTATTCTATTCTATATGGTACCTGTTGTTGTTTCATTGAATTTGCTTCAGGCTTGCGATTCGACTTTGATCATTATGGATTGGTACCAAGAAGATCAAGTCCTAGGCAAGCGGACCTAAACCTAATTTTCACAGCCGGTACGGTAACAATGAAAATGGCTCCTTCTTTAGTGAGATTATATGAGCAAATGCCTGAACCAAAATACGTCATTGCTATGGGAGCTTGTAGTATTACAGGGGGAATGTTCAGTACGGATTCCTATAGTACTGTTCGGGGAGTCGATAAGTGAATTCCAGTGGATGTCTACTTGCCGGGCTGTCCACCTAAACCGGAGGCGGTTATAGATGCCCTAACAAAACTTCGTAAGAAGATATCGCGAGAAATAGTTGAGGATCGAACTCTATCTCAAAAGAGAAATCGATACTACCAGTCACAAGCTTTATGTTCGGCGCAGTACTCATACTGGAACTTACGAGCAAGAATTGCTCTATCAATCACCGTCTACTTTAGACATATCTTCTGAAACTTTTTTCAAATCCAAAAGTCCAGTATCTTCCTACAAATTAGTGAATTAGGAAGGGCTCTTTTGTGCAGAAAAAGAAAGAGCAGGGCAATCTTTCAAACTTGCATTCGAAATGTGAAATATTTATACAAAGGGGGAGAGATCAAGACAATGCAGCAGGGTTGGTTATCTAATTGGCTAGTCAAACATGACGTGGTTCATAGATCTTTGGGCTTCGCGAGGAATAGAGACTTTACAAATCAAAGCGGGGGATTGGGATTCCATTGCTGTCATTTTATATGTATATGGTTACAATTATTTACGTTCCCAATGTGCTTATTTTCAGGAAAGATGGCTCTTTAGCTAGCGTGTATCATCTTACGAGAATACAGTATGGTATAGATAACCCAGAAGAAGTATGCTGCATAAAAGTCTTTGCCCAAAAGGATAATCCTAGAATCCCGTCTGTCTTCTGGATTTGAAGAAGTGCCGATTTTCAAGAACGCGAATCTTATGATATGGTGGGAATCTCTTATGATAATTATCCACGCCTTAAACGTATCCTAATGCCAGAAAGTTGGATAGGCTGGCCTTTACGTAAGGACTATATAACCCCCAATTTCTATGAAATACAAGATGCTCATTGAATGATAATAAATTCATGCTCACTTATACAACACAACTCCAGATTTTATTCAAGTCAAGGAATATTTTGACGTTCTGTTCCTAGACGAAACGGAATACCTATTATATTAGAATTCATTTCTATTAGAATTCATTCCTATTATACAAAAGGGTCCAGATAGACTGAGCAAAAAAGGGCTTCATTTCGATTCTCCAATTTGGAAAATCACATATTCATTTCCTTCGTATAAACAGAAAAATACGATGACTCAAAGAAGTTCCCTACCACGAACTTTGTACCGCGCGCATTACTTAGAACAACTAGGAAAGTAAGATAAGATAAGCAAGAATATAAAAATATTCGGAATAGCAGAATAAGAAATGAAAAAATGAAGAAAAGGGAACCTAATCTCACCTCCTTCTGTACCATAAAGAAAATAACCCGAGTCCCTAAAGAAAAAGAAGTGTCTCTATTTAGAGATTTATCTACTTAGATGAAAAAATAATACTCCTTCTATATTATTCTAGAATATGTATCCCAATCCATCTCGAGTAATTTTTATCAATACCTATTCGGTAGATCCTTTTTTCTGTGCCAGGAACCAGATTTGAACTGGTGACACGAGGATTTTCAGTCCTCTGCTCTACCAACTGAGCTATCCTGACCATTTATTGTGCATCATCCTAGTAGAGTACGTACTTGTATCTATGTCAATTAAAGGGACTAAAAAAGAAAAAAGTCTTCTAAAATTGGACTTAGTAAATGTCAGGATAATGATATGGATTGTGAATGACTTACTTAATAATAGGGATTACTTGCCTATACTATAATATGTTCATTTGTATGAATGGGATAAGATCCAAAGAAGTAAGTTCGGATCCGTTTGTGAAAGAGTAGAATAAGAAAGATAGTGAATCTTGTTTGAACCATTAATGAAAAATAGAGGTTGGTACAATAGTTAGGAAGTAAAATGGGCTTTTTATTGGGGATAGAGGGACTTGACTTGAACCCTCACAATTTAGAAAGTCGACGGATCGACTATATAATATACTATAAATTTCATTGTTGTCGGTATTGACATGTAGAATGGGGTTCTCTCTCCATTCACTTTGAGCTGGGTTTCTTGTGATCTTTGTAGTTGTTTTTCCGTCCAATTTTATGGTAAATTCAGTCATAGGAATCCAGACTCCGCTTGATTCGATCTTCAGTTTCGACCTTCATCACTCAGGAAATTTTTGTTGCCACTTATTCCACTCAGAGAGACCGAACCAGGCAACAAAAAGGCTGAAGGAAGTTCTCTTTCCATTCCAACTAAACTAAGTGAAAAAAGGGATAGAGCAAATTGTTGAGGAACAAAGAAAATATCTCCAAACCAACGACTCCTTTCCTTTGGTCGACTCTAAAGAATGTATCGGGAGTTGGGAGTTAGCCGTCTCATAGGAGTGATAGCAGGGTTTTGAACGGAGTTTCTTCGTACGATTGAAAAAAAGAGTGCTCTAGGTCGGAGAAAACAACAAGAAGATTGTTCAACAGTCTGTCTCCCAACCTCTTTAAAGCAGCTACCTACCGTGATATGGTCTTGGGACAGCATTGGCACCTCCGTTTGCTGGATCTTCTAGGCACTCGAAAGCGCTTCCACGAGAGACAGATGGACTTTGAGTTATAGACGGAGAAGAGCCCTTAGAGGATGAAGAGTGATTCCTAGCCCTTATCCGAGCGATGACTACGACCCACGAGCGATACCTTTGTCTTTGGTGCTTGAGTTGTCCTCCCAGCGGTGTGCTACTAGGTTTCGGAAATGACATATTGAAGCGGTATCTTTAGCAAAGCCCAAATCCGGCATCCCCCTTTACTTTAAACCGAGCAATCTGAGGGTAGAACCTTCCATTCTTACGTGATGCTATCCATAGCTAACTTACTTGATATGCTTACCCTGACCGGACAACGGCGGCTAGTTCGATTGATCGTATGATCATCCTTCGATGAAAAGAAGGAATCACAGCTGAATCCAGTACATTCCTAATTACGACCAAGGCATGGTCGGAAACTATCTCTTCGTCTTCCTAACTAGCTATCCGCATGCTCGTACTTCGTAGCAGGGCATCCCGAACTCCATTCTTCTATATTTATATATTGGTTAAATGGGGACCAAACCTTAATGAGAAAAGAGCCTATACCGACAAGAGGAATAAACCCCCTTTTCCCTCGGTAGACTTTCGTGTGAAAAAAGTAGGATTCCCCCGGATGTTCAACAAAAGTAGCTTGATCGATAGGTGCGCCAACTCCCATCTTTTTTCTGTTCCAGCAAGGAGAAGCAAATGGACGAGGATTGTTCCTTCTTTCCAAAACCTGCATCCTGTTTGCTTTATCTCGCTGCTTCTTCTGCTTATCCTTACTTTCCTACCATCCAATCTGACTGAACTGAATCCGAATCCTAAAAGGCAAGACCCAAACCACCGGTCGATCAACAGTTCTTCTTTCACTTCCATCTCTTGATACCTGTTTTCTTGCTTTTCTTACCACTGCTGTAGTGAACCGCATCTCTAAGCACCGGGAGTCGTGAACCGCGCACAAGGTCCTTCTTAAACTAGAAATAAGTGAAATAATTGTTAAGGGTCACCTTGGCAATGTTATTACTAGTAGCTGAGATGGTGAGTTAGAAGCTAAAGGCAGTAGAGCTTATTCGTATTGTCAGCTAGAAACTTGTTATCAGATCTATACGGGACACAATCCTGTGGTGAAAGCCGCCATCAACATTCGCGTAGAGAGTCCCAAAAAGGGAGGGGAAAACGAGATGATTGCTTCGCCCAGTAAACTATGCTTGCTCTGATGACCTGGCCTTTCTCCCGTTAAAAGGTGGGTACCTTTCCCTAAATCCTTCTCCCGTGCATGCTATTCTCCTGTTCCCCCGAAGGGCGGTATCAATACGGCAACCCGAAAGCTCGTTATCAAAGTGGTCTCTTCTCAAAAGCTTATCTGCCAGATGAAAACAAGTTCGTAGTAACAGGGGGCAGCAGGTTGGATAAGGGTGCCAGTGAAGAAATCAAGAGAATATGCTTTGGAGTATTCATTGAAAGAAGTCTTCCTATAAGATAATCATCTTTCCTTTGTTTTGACATTCTTGATGTATTTTCCACTGTATGGACATCCTTCTATCTTTGTATCGGTAGCCTCTTCAAAGTATTGCTTTAAAGTTCCTCATGAAGACAGAGAACCAGCTGACTACTATAACTCCCCATCTCATCCCTGCTGCTGATCCGTGGTACCATTTCTCTATGGAGAAGTGTTGATTGATTGATGATCTGAAATAAAAAGAATGCAGAGAATAGGATCCACGGCTATGAGAGAAAGCAAACTATACTAGCTTCCTGTTGCCGATTAGTTGAAGGGAAAGTAATAAATAGTCTTAGGAATTATAGAGCAGTAGACAGCATTCTAGACCTCCAGGATAGAGGAGTAGCCAGACATATATATAGACATCAAGGATAGAGCTGGAGACTCAGATCCAGATCCGGAATAAGAGAAGTAGGTCAAAGAAGAGTGATGGGACTCACCCGAAAGGTTATGCAGCTGGCGCAGGAGGCCAAGCATTCAGCCAGACGTCCTGGGAGCCCCGTTTGCCTTTACTAGAGTCTTGAGTTTATCTTTCTAGCTAAGTTTCAAAAGAAAAGGTGAACAGCCCCCTACGCCAAAGGGCATTTGTCATCCTTGGTCTTCGTTCAGGCAAGTCTAATCACACAAGATCAAAAGAAGTGATTCGGGAGTATCAACTAATTTCATTTAAATGGCTGGGAAAGAAATCAACTAATTGGTAGCCCGCTTGGTACTAAGAGGTTCCTTGCCCTTCTTCCATTTGGGAAAGTGATATTTTTTTTGATTTGCTGGCAGGGAAGTATGTTTGTAGGTAAAAGTTGGAATTAGAATCGGGGAACTCGGTAAAGTAGCTTTCATAGCTTTCACATATTTGTGAGCCCTATGGGTAGATATAAGAAGGTACCCGACATCATCCACCTTACGTTGAGACAGAAGAGAAAGAATCCCTCGCTAGCAAGCTTCTTCTACTACCTGATGATTGAATTGGACTTCCTTCCCCACAGAACCCAAGATGGTTGACTACTAGGCTCACAACTCTACGCAAAGGTAGGCTCGATGAAGAAAGCGCAGGGTTACTTTCTTGCCTGAGGAAGTAGTTAGAAGTACTTTCTTATTAATCTGCTTGATGTACATAAATCGATGGTTAAGGCGCGCAGCGGTAAGGTTCCCACCGAATCAAGAATTCGGCAATTGAGGAGCTCGATTAGTCATACTCACCACCACCAGCTCTAGGCCCATCGCCCGATCTCAGAACAAGTCAGCAGGGAGAGGGAGTTTATCTAAGCGAGAATGGGGTCGGGGCCAATGCTTCGTTTTGGCTTGATCTATTTCACAACAAGTGAAGTGGGAGATTGACGTTTACAGACTGCTATCAGCTCGGGAAAAAAAGAAAGAAGTATCTAACTAGAGCTCGCTCCTTTAGTAAGGAATAGGGAAATTACCACTAGATGGCAGACAGAGAAAGCATAATCATATTGCAGACAAAGCATAGTCATGTGATATTACAGACTTTCCAGTCAATCTTACGCAAGAATCGAATCCATTTCTTTCGTATATGAACTGCAATTTGCCTAGGAAGCTGACCTAAAGGTCTCTTTCTCGGAACCAGCTCTTAGGTCTTCTTCGCCTTATTGATTAGAGCGAGGCTTAGGGCGAAGGGCTAACGGAAGACCGACCCTTACTTTCCAATCTTGAAATGAAAATCAAAGAATTTCATGTGTGTGCGCGTGAGAGCCTTTTGTTTCAACTTTATTGCATGTGAGTGGAGACAATGGCTCTTCTTTGCTTTGGTTATGCGATTAGGAAAAGTGATCCACTTAGAGATGAATGTGATGTTCTTTCGCTTGGCCCAAGAGCAGGCACCCCGCCTGTATGCTAATCCTTGGTATCTGTAGTATTCTGAGTTGAATTCAATATTCAAGTCATTTTCATTGTTTGTTTTTAGTTTTGTTGTGGAGAAAGAGGGCTACTTAGGAAGCAAGGTAACTCTATCACCTTCCGTCCGTCTTTTCTTGAACATTTGACTTCGAATCCTAGCTTTTATAAGGCTCATGCTTCGGTCCCGCTACCGCTCTACCACTGTGCTAGACTCCCATCCATACCGCCTGGTCTTAATTTTTAAGATTGGATTTCCAATCAACGAGTAAGTAGCTCCATTTGGGCTAGGTCAGAGCTGGCTGAAACATATATGTCTAGTTCTTTTTCCTAAAGATAACCTATTACACAATGACGGATCTTCTCGAACCAGACTGACTCATCACTCATCTATCCAAAGCTTGAAATAGCGCCGCTTACCTGTCTCAGCTAGCATAGGACCAAGCAATCCCCATACCCAGACCCCTCTTCTCCTTTATATTTAATTAGTCTGTAAGTGCATTATTTGTGCCCGAGAGAACTACTGGTAACTACTTGAACTATGGAGCCGGCGTATGGTCTGAATCAACGAGAGTGTGATACTTAAAATAAAATCATAATTATAGGGAGGCTGCTATATCTTTAATCTATACTAGGTCTTTTCTTTTAGATGAATAAGTTACTTTACTCCTCGAAGAACATTACTTCTCTGGATGCTAAATAAAGAGATTGAAATAACCTTACTAAGCTTTAAGTAAGCACTCTTACCCGCACCGGATTCGTATGGAAGATCGTATAAAAGAAGTATAACGTTGCTGTAGGAATTCTAAAAAAGAAAGAAAGACGAATTTGGATCCTTTGAGTCTTACTGTATATCCCCCGATTTAGAACTTCCTATCAAAAGATATGACTGAATAGTTGAAAAAAAAAAGCTTATTGAATCTTCCTAAAATGCTCAATCCAAAAGGACTATTTCGTTGTTTGTGCCACTCTTTAAAGCTAGTGAAATCGGCTCATAAGCGCCCGGTGAAGTGGCCAAGAAAGGCATGCATGGCTCTTCCTATTCTTCACAGGCGGTGGGATATCTCGTAACCCAGCTACCTTGGCAACTAGCTCTATTCGCTTTCCTCGGGTGATCGAGTTCTGTTCAATAATTCGAATTCTAAAGAAGCTGTCAAGTTATGGCTAAATCCTCATCTCCATAGTTGAATAATAAACCCAGCCCAGCCCTTATCTTGGGCTTGACAGGTAGACTATAAAGAGATTCAGTACAGCAAGCCTGACACTCATATTTATTAATATAATGGGGACCCATTAATAAGAGAAAGATAATAGAGAGCCATCTGCCAATAGGCAGAATAGATTCCACACTCACTTCAGATTCTGGGTGGGTAAAGGGAAACGTGATCTCTATTCTGAGAGGGAGCGCGGTCGAGCATAGACTCGGCAACAACCAATACATCCAATACCACAGTAGGCCCACGTACTAAAGCTTAAATGTACTGTATGTGCCATCATAAACCATTTCAGTCGTAGTACCTAACCTACCAGGCACTTGTTTGCCACCAAGATAACCTAATTAACGTGAAACCAACTGTATTTCCGCTGTAGTACCTACCAGGCTTGTAACCAAGCTAAGTGAAATTGAAAAACATTTTCGCTGTACTACCGCTCGTGTAACCGACGTAATCGGTCTGAAACACCTATAAGGAACTCGTGTACAACCATAACATTTATATATTTCACAGGTGTACCACCGTAACCAATTTCACTCGTGTACTACCGTAAAGCAACGCACTATTATACTAATACCATTCTATTTTGAATCCCTTCTATTATACAATAAAAGTCAAGTCTTACCTGTGGTGGTATAGTTCTTCCCTGTGGTGGTAAAGTATAGTGTGGTTCTATGAAATGCTAGTGTTTTAGCTTCCAGGTTTCATACTTGAACTTATGTTTATACTATCTGGTTGATAAGAGCTTTTCTTATGTCGTTTAGCAAAACAAGAATGGAACCTCATCCAGATAAATTAACCCTTTAGTAATGGGTGAAAAGCAGAGGGAAAAATGATCTACCTCAGGTAATACTATCTGTGGGAACCGGTTGTGATTGAGGTAGTGTAGTCATTGTTTGGTGGCAATCGCCTACTGGAGAAGTCATTCGAAATGAGAGTTGTAGCAGCGGTGCGATTGGGCTCGGTGTCACTGATACCCTATGGGATGCATGCATATATTATCCTTAATTTGGTTACTAATGAGCTGGTTTGTCAATCCAAGATAGAGGACGAAGAAGAAGCTCTTTTGAAGGAAGCTGGCAACCCACAGGTAAATGCTTTTCATTTTAGGTCATATCCCGTAGCAAATCAAGGTTCGGAGTCAGATGATTGTGAGAGAATGAATGCCTATGCGTCCGATGCCATGGAATCTGCTGCAAAGTCAGTCTGACTAGGATAGGATTTGTTGACCTGAGACTGGCCTTTTTCCTAGGGATTAGACAAAGTCAGAAAAGGGATTGTGCTTTCACAGTGCATCAATAAGAAGGAATAGCTGGTTCACGGTAAAGAACTCATGCTATAGGGATCGACCCTAAACCAAACGATTTTGAAGCATTTCTTTGTACAGCACCAAATCATTCCACCTCGACTATTTCATCCACAGAAGCGCGTATCTGACAACTATGCTATGTCATCATCGTTTTTTCTTCCGAAAGCTAGAAAGGGCCTACCTAGTGCTTGCATTTCGGGGTAAAGTAGCTTTCTCCGGCTCAATAAGAGCTGCCTGCAAACATGGAATGCCAATGCAATGATCAGAACTTCCTTGCCAAGGGAACGAAAGACAATCATAAAAGAAAGGAAGAAGTCGACATCCTGATTTATTATCATGCTTTGACCTTTATTTTATGACAGGCGAGTAATAAGTGTACGTGCCTTTCCCTTTCCATATCCTAAATCAGGTTTGATTTGATCCTGTGAGTGACGTTACGAGCAGAAGCCTCAGTTGAGAAGTTGAATCCGGTACCGAAACAAGGATGACATTATTGAATATATTCTGCTTTCCTGTGCTTTGCCTTTCCCGTTTTCCGTACCTTTCGTAGTAGTTACTCGCCACTAGAAACAGGATTCATGAATTCAAACTAAAAGCAAAGGTATCGCTAATTCCATTTCAGTGGAAATATAGGGATTCAAGTTTCCTTCTTTCCATGATGGATCTGTGGCCACGAAGCCACTAATTGCCGAGCAACGTTTGAGTCATTTTTGTTTTTTAACTCGACTACTCTTTATTGAATAGACGAAACAAGTTCTGCCTGCAACCTAGTCAGACAGAGGCTTACATCGAAGCAAAGTTCAGTGATACTAGAGCTAAGAGCATGGCGTGCACACACATGTGCCGCTCTGTTTGCTTCTCTGCGAACAAAAAGAAATTCAAAACCCTGGAACACGGAGCATAACTGCTTCATTTCTTGCACAATCTGGAACACAGCTGACCGCTGTTCCTTCTCCTCCTGCCATGCTGAAACCACTGTCTGGCAGTCAGTCTCCACACACACCTTCTGCATCCCCGCTTGATGTGCCCATTCAATCGAATCCCAGCAGGCCAGTAGCTCTATGACGAATGGATCCTGAATATTAGCATACTGCTTGCACTTGGCTCGAATGAACTGGCCTTGATCATCTCTAACAATCATTCCAGCGCCAGCCCTCCCATTCACAAAGTCGACTGCACCATCAGTATTTACTTTAATCCAAAAGTGACGGTTTCCATCTCGGTACTTCTGTCGGTACCACCACATTTGACAATGCAGGTACTTCCAATGCCTTCAACAGCTCCTCGACCAGTTCGACAGATTTCTGTGGTTGATACTGAACTTCCCCATGGTGATAGCTATTCCTGCTCTCCCCCAAATTGTCCACATAATTGAGATCGCCACTGCAGCATCCCTCTTGCTGACCACCTTGTGATCAAGGATATCTTCCGTCCATGTTGCAGGCACTTTCAGGCCAAAGTGATCCTTTGCCATACTCCAAAACATTCTTGCATGGTCACATTCCACCAGAGCATGGAACAGGGTCTCCATCTCATGACCGCACAACGGGCAATTACTAGTCTCCTTCATGTGACGTCTTCTCATCTCCCCGCAGCTCGGTAGCCAATTTTTCCCTCCACCAAAAGATACGGATTTTTGGCATTACCTGTAGGCGCCATAATGCTTTCCAGGAAGCCTCTTTACCATCAGCATTACTTGCTAGATGATCATCAGAATTCTGTTGCTCCGACAGTTTCCGGTAGGCTGACCTGACTGAAAACAAGCCATGCCGATCCCAAGCCCAAGCCCAAATATCACTATGTTGTCGACGGGGTCGGGGCATGCTCAAGATCGCTTCTGCATTCGGCACCAGAAACTACTACCCTCAAGAACAGAAAGAATGGAGTGAGTGATGCCCTGGCAGGGTATCAGGAACGGATCATAGCTTCCTTGCCAGAGAGTCAAGTTAAGACTATTCTTGGGAATTCCGACCTGGCTCGCTCAATACAAGCTGACTAAGAGGTTGAATAAGCTGGCCTCGGGCATAGTTTACTAGGTCGGTCGTCCTTGGGCAAAAAAGACCAGGCTTGGAGTAAGAGTGATAAGTACCTGCACCTGTATAAGTCAAGTAATAAGTGGCAAGCTAAGCAGTAGTAGTAGTTCCTGTCATTCAATAATCAATCTATACACCAGACTCTGTTGCTTGGTTTGATGGATACCCGGCCTAACTCATGGACATGTTTTTTCATACGTTTGGAAACGAGCTTAGAAGGAAGAATTCACATCCGTTTCATCCACTAGGTAGGCTTATTTTACTAGTCAAGCAAGTATCGGACAACTGCGAGCGAAAGCAAGAGATGTTTCTCGAGCTACAGATGTGATTGGTTGGCCATGCTCCTCTCCTACTCAGAGAATAGGGAAATAAGAATCATCAGCTGGGACTTTGACAACGTTGTATGGATAGGCTGGGACGACGTAAGGATTAGCTTATTTTTCTGGCTCGCTCCGAGCTTAGTTTGGTTATATAGGACCAGTTTATCTGCCTGCTTTAGGTTCGAAAGTCCAATTCGTCTTCTTCACTAAACGCTTTACTCTCAAGATGAATAAACTCGTTCCCTTGCTTGTCCGAGACCTGATTCGATAGTGGTGTACGGCAGATTTCATTACTGTTGCTAATAAGTCAGTAGAATAAGTATGCCGAGCTGCGGGCGCCAATTCCCTTATAAGGAAGCCTCTCTTTTTAGACTAGTCAACCTATGCACGCCTTTTCCAATATGCTAGAGCAGGCGATTGTTCAAGGGTAAGTTACTTCCTCCTTTATGCAGATGAAATACTTGCTTAAGCGTGAGGCTTAGCAAAAGTGCTTTGACACAGTAGGAAAGGTCAGTACTTATCTTTGAAGAAAGACCTAGGCCTTATGATCGATCCTATGGTAAGATGTTTTCCCTTACTTAATTAATAAGCAGCCATAGTCCGTGCTAGGAAGACTTTCATTATAAGAATTCTAGCAGTCGGACTTTGAAACAGAAAAAGCCTTAGGAATGGAAACCCTAGGCCCAGCCTGACAAGGCTAGAGAGAAAAAGCAATAGCAAGAGATCAGCGAACGAAGCGGAGAATGATCACAATTAGGTCGATCCTACCATAGCCGAGTCTACATCCAGGACCTGACACGATGAAAAATAAGATTCTTTCTAAAAGAGCTAAGAAAAGGAGTACGAGGACTAGCTCAACGTATACCCGCACGAAAGACTTGAAAGAGCTCACGCGTATTATGCCTACCTTGGCTACTTGCCCAAGCCCTTGTGACTGCACTTTCCATAGTTAGCTGCCCTATACTACTACTTTACCTACTCTACTTATCACGAAACGACGCATAAAGCTATGAGCTTATCGTAACAAACCATGACATTTTCGATTCCGCCGTGACTTAATCGGTTGTGAAGGAGGGATGGTGTGGGGATGAGGATACCGGGACGTGTGATGAAAGCAATCAAAGGATTGGAATACCCTAGAAATCCTCTCTTCCCCGAAGAGAGTCTTCCTCTTCACTTTCTATACTTTACTTTCTTCTTTTATTTTATTTAAAATACTAGTTTTATCAAAGGTCTATTCCCTCTCATTCCTCCTGGATTCAATCCTGCCCCAGGCGTACCTGATACTACGCTCATATACGTCAATTCAAGGAGTATTGGTGGAAAGGAAGCCGTTGTTTTGCCGTAACCGTTGTAGGAATCAGTTCCGAGTGGATAGAGGAGGCCTCTGACCAACAACCAATAGCTGGGCCACCGCCTGGATACATTACTAAAGCTATTCTCTGGTTTTGCTTTTCCTTATTCCCGATTCCCATAATGGAATTTTTTATGAACGATTCAAGCTTTCTTCGCATTATTAAATAGAAAATCAATCCGCATCATAAAAGTAAAGGGCGCATTGCAGATATGGGATTCTTAGATGAAGGGTTTGGTCCACGGACGTTGAGTATGCATTTGTGTGTGAGTAGTAGTTTACAAGTAGTAGTTGGTAGCTTGACAAGGGATAGGCATCAGATATTTAAGGTTGGGTTTATACACCGGTATATGTTTAATAGCCAAGATAAGCAGCTAGGTAAAGGTAAGTAAGAACCTCTTGATATCGGGAAGTGCAAATAAATAATAGGTCAGTCTTGCTGTCTCAAATAGGGATTGAGTGCCTGTGGAGAAGAGATGGGTTGGTTTGATTGAGGAAAGAATAGGAAAAGAAGGAAGAAGGATAGCATATTGACCGTGCTCTGCGAAGTTCGGTGGAAGTCAGCTGGAATCGTACCCAGCAAGGTTCTATTAATTGGTAAACTACTTAGTAGCCAACCCCTGATTATAGGCAAGCCCTGCTCTTGTATATCGATAAAGAAAGGGAGAGGACGGCACATTTGCGTCCAGCGGAATCGATCATCGTTCCCCCACGACCAAGACCCAATTCAATATCTTAATAGGAAGAATGTCTTGATCCGCCTCGTATATCTCTCATTTGTGTTGATCTGGAATCGAGATTGGAATGCCTTGCTCTGCCTAATCGTGAATAGTATATGCCTCATCCCGCTAGCCAGATCTCTACCGTCTTATTGATCGAAAGCTAGGGATACTTATTTCTTTTCTTGATGATTGAAAAGCTAGTTTGAATTCGTTGATCTGCCGATACCGGTGTATGCCCCATTTCACTGGCCAGCGAGCTTGTGTATTACTTTGCAAATGATAGTTAAGGGCCGCGTATCTCTTTTATTTACTTCTGTTGATGTCTCGAACCGCTTAGCGGTTAGTTAAGGATAGCAATGCTATTGTCCATTCCGTCTAGCCGCTATTGTCCAATTATAGTACAGTGTCAGTTAGGACTGGCCCGCCCTGTTTGCTTCCTCGAGAGTGAGAGAAGGAAGTCCTAGAGAGGGGCACTATTTCTTCCGAGAAGTGCAAGATGGGGAATAACCTATTGATATCGCTGAGTCAAGATAGAAAGGAGCCTTATTTCTATCAGCTAGTGCAAGCTAGGTTGTTTGTTTTGGGCACAAAGCCTTGCTCTCCCCAATCAAGGTATAATAGTTGGGCGGCTAGTGCTGCAAGCAAGCAATCAGCATTTCGTTCACTTAGTGAATATAGAACTGTGATCGGTGACGCTAAGTCAGCTAGTTATTGTCTCTTCTCCCTATTTATTTTATTAAAGAAAGTCTGTTCCCTAAGGAAGTGAAGGATCGCGGAAGTCTTTAGCCACCACCTATTTTTCATCAAAGCCCCTTACCCTTGCTTCTTTCCCTTTAAACTCTTTGGTACACGCTTTATCGAGACTAGGATTTCTGTCTTACGCCGGGTGAAACCTATACTCTTTGACCTACCCCAACAAGCATTTTAGGCGAATTCTTTTCCTTTCTACTCAAGGAAATTGACAGCTAGGATCCTATCCTATTTGATCGATCGCTCAGCCTCTGTAGTCCACTCTTTCAATATAGGAAGTAGAGAAAAGGATGCAAGCCCAAAGTCTAGGAACTCATTTCCTGGCAAAAAAGCAATCCACTGTGTCGAGGAAGGGAAGAAAGGCTCTGCTTTTGGTATTTATTTATCAAAGAAAGACACATTTAAGCGAGCGTGGCAAGGGACTAAGTTTTTGTTGTCGCGGGATAGTAAAAAGCATTGGCGGATGCTAGCTAGGCATATTTATTAGTTTAGTTTGTTTACAAGTAGGAATTCAAAGATAGCTATTTTAGAGAAAGACCGGAATAGGCAGTTCCTTTCCCTAGAACCGTACTTGAGAGTTTCCTACCTCATACGGCTCAGAAATTGCTATCTTAATTTCCCCTATCTTAACTGAATTCGATTTCTCAAAAATCAATCCAATTTCTTCTTGGGTTAAGCAGAAGAAGTTAATTACCTAAGTTTCAAACCCTAATTTTGATCAATAATCAGTTTGATCTTTTCTCCCACCTTCAGAAGAATGAAGCATAGATAGACCTATATCCTTCGTTCGAATTTTCTGAAAGGTAACTATCTCGGTTTCGTTTCTTTCTTTTAAATATCATATATGATCGAAACTAAACCGATATGACTTTCTCCGGAGCATCGCAATCCGAGTTCCTGGTGTACCACCCTTGCTCTCCGAGGCATATGACTTTTCCAGCTAATCCGTTAATCCTATGACCGGAGGGCTGCCTTATCGATTATCCCCGTTCGAAGTCGGCTTTGCTTCTGCTTGTTTTAGCTTATACCCCTGATCCGTATATCTGCCTTGGCCCCGCTTTGCATTCATAAATGTCACTATTCGTCGAGTGCTTCCTTACCTGTTTATCACCAGCTCCCATTGCCAACTCTAAATTACATGAATTTCACTAGTCCGCCAATCCAATTAGGATTCCCGTCGGTTGCATCGCTCCTGCTCGCAGTAGTCGTTTCTTTGCCGGTGAATCAATTTCTTCTAAACAGAATAAGGCCGGCATCCTGCTCTCGACTATCCCTACCTTGGGAAAGTTACTACTCAAAGGATGGCTTTTCTTTCCTACCTACTATTGTATTTGCTTCCCACAACCCCACATCCTTGCTTGTTTTGTCATCACTGTCCACTGTAAGACCTATCTTTCTGGAGTCGGGGTGAACTCGTTTACATGAAATTGGTGGAATCCCCTGCCCTGTGTTAAGCATATTGCTAGCGGACTTCCTTTTATCTTTGCTCGGCTAATACCTCTTCCTCTCCCAAGGTCGTAAACTTAATAGGAATTGCAACCGCCATTTCTTTCATTGATTGAATGTTCGCTCGGCACAGCACTAGCCCTACTAAATTGGTTAGACCTTGGCTGGCCTACTGTTCTAACTGTCCTACCTTGCCTTGATTGCATTTATCGCGTTCAATGATTGCTTTCCTTAGGACGAGCTTTTAAGGCAAAGTAGAAAGAGCTTATTTATTCGTCGATAAAAAGCCTTTACTTAAAACTAAAAAGGAATAGAACCGAAAGCTCTTTTCCAATATAAAGAGGCATGTCAACAAGCACCTGACAGACGCTCATCTACTTCCATTTCCTATTTTTTATCAATATCCTTCCCGTCGTATTCTTTCCTTCGCTTTTGGGTCGCAGCCTAAGCCAATGGCTAGCTAGTGAAGTGAATCCTTCATTCGCCGACTAGAGAGCATGCCACTATGCTTGCCACATGAAATTTCTTTCTTTGGCACTGCAGCTGCACTTTAATTAGTCACCTTGGGCCAGGCCCACTTATACCCTGCCACAAGAAATCACCTAAAATAAGCCCATGTCAGTACTACACAGCTTTGGTTATTCAAATGGTTAGCGAAAAATTATCTTTATTTCATTTTCTTTCGGTCTCGGCACCAACAGAAAATGAGAAACGAATCAAAGAAACTGAAAAGGCCACTCAAGCGAAATATGGAAAGGAATTTAAAACATCATGTGCTGGTACGAAGGAAAGAAAGCACATAGCTTGACAAGCGAGCATCCCTTTGATGGATGCATGAAGGCCTAGCTCTTTACTTTAAGAAAGACTACTTGAAAGCAGCCTTCTCCAATTTGGCCTCACTCTTTCGATGTGCTAATTCCAATTCCTCAGCTGGAAACAGATTCTACCAAGCTAGGGAGGGCTTGCTTCCATTTGGATTTCGTAGTCGTAGAATGCCTTTATCTTGATCCATATCTGGATCATTAAGATGAAAGTAAGGACTTCCTTGATAAAGTATATCTTCGTTCCATTGGAATGATCTTTTTTTTATTTTCAGGTGCTCCCCCTCCCAATCAACTTCCAGCCCGACTCCAGAGGAACAAATCCTGGACCCAGCCGAGAATGCTCCAGATTGGCCAGCCGAAATTTCCCCTGCGAGTTCCTTTTTATTTGATCTCTCTCCTCGTCAAATACACTCTCTCTCTGAAGGCTAAATCCCCTCGTATCTCATATCCAGCTCATAGGTCTCCTTAATGGGACTGATCTTGACTACTGGAGGTCTCTGTGATGAAGCTTCCTTCACTAACTCAGGACTTGTTTTCTTCTGCTGCTTTTTATCCTTCTCCATATCCGTTGGGATGCCATCACCTTTCTTCATCATTCATCATCAGTGTTTGCTGTGACTGGTCCTGTTCCTTCTCTATTTTTTCTGAAATCAGGGTAGGATTTCCTACATTTACATTTTTATCTACGTTGATGATATTATCGTTACTGGTAATTCATCTTCTGCAATGAAACACCTCTGACATACTTTACATCAGCAATTCTCCATTAAAGATCTTGGTCAACTTCACTTCTGGGTATTGAGGTCACCTCTACTAGTTCAGGTATCCTTCTTACTCAACAGTACTTGAGAAATCTACTTAAGAAGGCAAACATGCTCACAGCCAAACCTATGAACACTCCACTTAAAACAAATCTTCAGTTATCCAGGATTCCCTTAATAAATCCTTCCTTATATCGAAGCATTGTTGGCGCAGCTTCTGATCCTCCATAGAACAAGTAGGCAGTCTTTGGTTGGCTTACTGAAAATGCTAGGATCACCTATAAAACTAAGGAACCCGGAGGGAGAAGGGAGAGATCTCAACGTTACACTTCCTACCTACTCGCTCTCGCTCTGCTTTTCTAAATAAATCTTCTCTAAGAAGGCTGCCCCACTACTTACTTAATGAATCTCATGGGCCTTGTCCTGGCTTCAAAGAAAGACCTTTCGAAATGTCTCCCTCTAGCCTTTCTTGGGAAAGATCGACTAACTCGAAGCGGAAACTTTAAAATACCAATCATCGCTAACTGATTCTAGCTAGCTATTCCGAGAAAGAAAGAGAAAATGGTCTACGGGCCTATCACTTCGATAGCTAAGCCTGCTACTCATCCTGGGTGGTCAAGCACAACATGTCCAATTACCAAAAACTCCTTTTCACTTGTGAACCACTTAGAAAGTTTTCTACTTGATTGGCATCCATCCACATGTTACCAACAACATATCATTCTCTATGGAAATTGTCAAGTGGGATCGATCCCCAATCGTCGAAGTTAAGCACCTCAGTCGCTTGGTATGCGGCGCACCATCCTTCTGGAGGTGTCGTAGGTCCATAGGCCATAAAGAAAAGATAGACTAAGTATGAAAGGAGCTTAGCTTAGACAATGAAACTAGCCACTGGAAAGTCCACTGAACCTTGTCATAGCGGAAAACCAAGAAAAGGGAAGTCCTTGTGTGCTTAGTAGGTGATTGGGCATACAAAGTCGGACAAAGGCACCGACACGAATAGTAACTAAAAAAAGTATCATCCATGGGAGGACTCAGAAGGAAAGAAGGTGAGCGAGATACTAGTCATGTTGATCGAAAGTCTGATCTCTATCTTTTCCTAAATAAGGAATCCGTCCTGGCTCTGAAGGAAAGCTCCCATCAGCCCAAGAATGGAAGTTAACAGTCATAGAATGAGAGCTCGGGCTCCTATTTTAAACTCTCCATTGCTTTGATCAAGAGCTTTGAGATAAAGAATCGATTGGGCAGTACCAGGAATATAATAGTTTCGGATACCACCAGATCTTGACAAATGGCATCGGGAATTCGTTCATAGGCTACTGGAATCCAAATCCACGGTTTGACGGAGAAGAAGGTCTGAGTAGAGCTTGAGAAAGAGCAGTTTTTCCTGAGTCTACAAAAAACGAAGAAAGGGAATTCCACACAGAGGGGGGCATGAAGCGAGTAGCTCTTTCGTGATAGAATTTCTCTTCTCCATAATGGTGTGACCTTGCTTTCATCCCTTAGGCCATAACCATCTCTTTGTCACGAACTGTCAGCGCCCACTAATCGTACTTGAGTCTTCTTTGTAAGCTCCTTTTCAAGCCTTGTTTCAGCCCCTATCTC